GATAAGATGAGAATCAGAGAAATCGGCCCAAGTCGACTTACTGATAGGATGCCCTAATGCGTTACAAAACCGCGCCTTAGTCAATGATCCAATCAAATGAATAATTGGAACGGTCGTATCGACCTTCTTCATAGAATTACCTATTAGAAATGAATTTTCTAGCATTTGACTCCGTACCAACAAAGAATTTAGTCGCACACCGGAAAGATAGCCCAGAAAGTTAATAGCGTACTTGCCTACGTATAATTGGTTTAGCTGAACCCTTCCTGGTTGAGAAGACACGTGAAAATGCCATTGCCATAAACCGACAAGGTAATATTTCCATTTATTCATCAGAAGAGGCGTATCCTTTGAAGCCAAAATGGATTTTCCTTGATATCTAACATAATGCATGAAAGGATCCTTGAACAACCCTAAGATGTCCTGAAAATCTTTAGCAAAGACTTCGACAAGATGTTCGACTTTTCCATAGAAATACGTTCGCTCAACGAGGACTCGAGAGGATGTTGATTGTAAATGAGACGATTGGTTACAGAGAAAAAAGAGGATGGATTCATATTCATATACATGAGAATTATATAGAAACAATAACAATCTTGGATTACTTTTTAAAAAAACAGAAATAGAGTTCTTTGGAGAAATAAGACTGTTCGAATTAAAATACTCGTGGAGAAAGAACCGTAATAAATGTAAAGAAGAGGCATCCTTTACCCATTCGCGAAGGGTTTGAACCAAGATTTCGGGACAAATGGGGTGGGGTATTCGTACATCTAACACATAATTTAAATGGGACAATTTATCCTCGAAAAAGGGAAATATTGAATGAATTGATTGGAAATTAGGCGATTTTTCAATTTCTTTCCCTTCTAAAAAAGCTACCAACCGTAGGGAAAATGGAATTTCCACCACAGCAGCAAACACCTCTGATATAATTTGAGAATACAACTTATTGTTGTGCCCAAAAATTGGATTTTGATTCGAATCATTAGCAGAAATACTCAAATTTATCCGTTGATACATTCTAGTAATTAACCGTTTCGCACTTAGTGAACTAGATTTATTGTCATAAAACCCACCTTCCAATGACATCATCGAGCTATTTAAACCATGATCATGAGCAAGTACATAAATATACTCCCGAAAAAGAAGTGGGTATAGGAAGTCGTGTTGTTGAGATCTATCTAGTTCTAAATATACTTGAAATTCCTCCATTTGAAATTCGATTAAAAACAAAGGTAAGGGATTTAGTGAGCGATCAAACGATACATAGTGCGATACGGTGAAAACAAAGTATTGTAGTAAAAAAAGTAGATACCTTAAAAATGGGTAGACTCATCACCGGATTCTCTATCCTCTCATTTTGAGTTAATTTAATTGGTTTATGTTTGTTATAGTTATAGTATAACTAAGTGGTTAGAAACCCTTTATTTTTTCACTCCAATCGCTCTTTTGATTTTGGAAAAAAAACAACTATATTTATCAATATACTGCTTCTTCTACACATTCAGCTACAATCCCTAATAGGGACTCGCTAATACTTAGGACTCATTAAATAAATCGATAATCCCCTCATGGGAAAACCTTTCCCCGCGGTAGGAACTAATATCTTTTTAACGTTTAATTAGATCGGATAATCATTCAAATTAAGAACCGAAGCTCGTTACTTTTTGTTTCCCTATAATTGGAACCCTAGGGCTCTATCCATTTATTCACTCGACCCAACTCTTAATTAAATTGATTTTGTTCCGCGCCAAGAATTCAAACTTGGTTTTATAGCGATTGAACAAGAATAAAATATTCTCAAAATTATCCATTGATACGACATGCTGTTTTTTCCATTCATTCCTTTCAGGATCAGTCGCGGTCTTACAAACTCTCCCGAAGATTTGGACGAATTCTTTGCTTCATAGAAATGTGTAAAAGATGCTAGCCGTACTTAAAAGCCGAGTACTCTACCGTTGAGTTAGCAACCCAAATAATTCGAATGGGTAGATAGAATCGGAATAAAAAGAAATTAAAAAAAAAAATTGAATTTCACAACGGAATCAAAAAATGAAATTAGCAAGAACTCGAATCAAAAAAATTTCTAATCGATTCTGAACATAAAAAAAAAAAGACAACCAAAACCTATGGAACGGAGATAAATGGGACCATTTCTCCATGATCAAATTATATTTGATCAATACAATATTGTCAATATGACATTGAATATTGAATAGCAAGATTGAGAAAATACTAAAAAAATACAATAACAAAAACAAAAAGAGTTAATTGGTTATTTATTAAATTGAATTCAAATCCAAATAACAAATCAAATTATATATTAATAAATAGATATAATAAATATGGAAATTAATAAATAATATCTAAAGAATTAGATAAATAAAAAACTTTAAGAATACTTTTTTAGAGAAAGACTTGAAAAAAACCGAAAAGAAATAGGTCTGAATAGAACAAAAGGGGGGATAGTAAAGAAAAAATTATACAAAACTAGATAAAGCGCATCCACACCCTCTTTTTTGTTCTATTCCTTAATAGAATTTCGTTTGATTAAGACTAAGTTCTGTAAAAACCCCCGCTTTCTGTGAAATATCATGAACGGTTCCTGTAGGTTGAGCGCCCTTGGCAAGGAAATAGAGAATAGCAGGAACATTTAAATGGGTTTGATTATTTATCGGATCATAAAAACCCACTTTCCGAAGATCTCTTCCTTCTCTTCGGGATAGACCATCAATTGCAACGATTCGATAAACGGCTCATTGGGATAGATATAGATGAACAGTACCCCCCCTAGAAACGTATAAGAAGTTTTCTCCTCGTACGGCTCGAGAAAAACAAAATGGTTAGAAGTGATAGTTATGTCTATGTATAGAATTAGAATGTCAAATAGATCTATAAAATAATCAAATCGATTAGAGATTTAAGTTATTCTTTTTTTGTTTCTTTGTCATTTTCAAAAGAAACAAAAAAAGCATTCGTACTCTCATAACTCAAGTTAGATAAGTTTCAAAGCCCAGCCGAAAATCCTTAGGCATTTCCTTTTTTGAGCGGTCTCAAGCCCCTTTTTTGTTTGTCTCGTTTCGAATCGAATCGATTTTTGGATTGGATTGAATTGTTGAGACAATTGAAAAATGGGATTTCCTTGTTCCAGGATCCTTTATCTTTGCTTTGAATCATTAGGTTTAGACATTACTTCGGTGATCTTGAACGTTTTTTATTTTACAAAAATGGCAGCAACACACCCCCTTTTGATTTCTTTCTATCTTTCTATCAAAGAATCAGACGAACAATTGATTCCTACAGGATACACTTTTGGTAGAAAAAGTTTTCCCAATTCCAACAAATTTTCCCCTTGCTTTTGGATTTCAAAATTGCTCGAATCAGATCCTTTCGATTTCTATATCGAAAATTGACTTACGAAGTTTTTTCCAACTTATTGATTGGTATTAACCCTAGATCCTTGCCCCTGAGAAATGAATAAATACTTTATACTCGAGCTCCATCCTGTACTAGTTCCATTACCCCCCCAAAAAACTTGAGGATTCTAATAGAACAGAAGAAAAAATGTCGAGCCAAGAGCCCATTCATATAAAATCGAAAACGGTGGATGTAAAAAACAAATCCACAGCGGATCATGTCCTTCAAGTCGCACGTTGCTTTCTACCACATCGTTTCAAACGAAGTTTTACCATAACATTTCTCTAGTTTGGAACCGGTATGTAATTGATTCCAGTATGGAATCATGAATAGTCATTGCTTCGGTCGATACACAGCCTTTTTTCCTTGTATATGAAGGGAATATTTAGGTTGTTAGTCGTTCATCCGGAATCCTGAAATGAAAGAGCAAATCAGAATTACAAAAATGGGCGATTTCTGTATCTATCAGATTAGACTGAACAATTTTCGTTGGAAGTAATTATGTATATTGTATGTTAAATATTTAATTTAACAGGAAGATAAGGGCTCACAAATCTTAAAAAGCAAAAGGACGTTATCTCTTAAATAGAAGGATAGCAATCCATGCATATAAGCTTTTCCTCAAATTATGGGTCGTTTCTTTGGCTTGGGCTACAGATTCAATAATCTTTCCCCAAATTCAAAATCAAATACAATCTAAAATAAAGTCAATAGTATAAAATAAAGTAAATATACTATATGAATAACCCCCGTCTCAATTGTTATTCCAGAGATTTACAATTATTCATTAAAAATGAAAAAAAGCCCAAGAAAAAATACCGAAAAATTGGGGTTAGAATCAAAGAGCCTCCATTCCATATAGAGCGGGATTATTGGTTAATGAGATTTGGACCGACATCGATATTCAAATCGGTATCTTTCATTGCTCACTAACTCTTATCTACTCCCACCCCGAATTCTTTCGGTGGGAATCCTAAATAAAAAAAAAAAAAAAGATCCCATTTTACGGAATGCTAGACTATTTTGTATAGATCCAAAGACAAAAGGGCCCAGATTAAGTCATTGTTTCCTTTCTAATTTGTTGTTTTTTAGTTTAATCTAACCTAGTCTTACTTAAGAGACTTAATCCCGAATTCAATCAGTACCAGGAATACCCTCTTGTTTAGAATTCCGAAATGAAAAGAGAATAATTGGGACTGTAAAAAGATAGGAATGGGGAGGCTTTCACATTTCTATTTCGAATGGATCTTTGAAAATTCAACTCGAGGGGGGGCGTAAGACTTTTCTACGAAACTCGCTTAAATATGAAAGTGAATGAAAGAGGGGGGCATACGCAAAAACGCCCATCCAACGTTTTTTAATTCAAACTCTTGTGATCGATGTTCCCCGCTTGCGGTTGCGGGGACCACAAATGCATTCAGTTCAATTTTCGTATTATTTGAATTCGATTCAATTTGTGAAAAAAGATCTGGTTGAGAAAATAATTTTTTTAATTATAAAAAAAAAAAAGACGTACACGTATATTTTATCAATATATACTTAAGAGGGTTGCTCAAAAGGGAATTGCAAATTTTTATTATGCCCGGTCTGGGACGGAAGGATTCGAACCTCCGAATACCGGGACCAAAACCCGTTGCCTTACCACTTGGCGACGCCCCATTTCAATTTCGATTTGGTACTAATACTACTAAAGAGTACCATTGGTATTGGCTTAAAGAGTACCATTGGTATTGGCTGTTCGTCAATTCCAGTCCAAAGCCCCAAAATTATATTCTGATTTTTATTTTAGTGTTAGGATTTTGACACGTGTAGGTGTAAAATACAACTTAATTTATTGATCATTACATAGAATTCAATTAAGATATTGTATGAAAGTATGATTTCTTCAATTCTCACACGAGAATAGAAGGATTTTTGTTTTGATTGGGTCGGTTCCAAGAAGTTTTTTTTGTCTACCTTACTTTCTTTTCTTCATTTTTATCTTATATCAATAAGATATTACTAACTCAATCAAAATAAAATTATCTCCAAGAACAAAATGTTTGTTATGCTTAATATCTTTAGTTTAATGTATATCTGTCTTAATTCTGCCCTTTATTCGAGTAGTTTTTTATTCGCTAAATTACCCGAGGCCTACGCTTTTTTGAATCCAATTGTAGATGTTATGCCAGTAATACCTGTTCTATTTTTTCTCTTAGCCTTTGTTTGGCAAGCTGCTGTAAGTTTTCGATGAGGTCTTTAATATTGTGCTAGAAAAATTCATGATTTATTCTAGTTCGAAAAAAAAATTCTAACAATTACTAAATAAGAGCAGATGAGTCTTACAATATGAACTAACCCCCGCCTCAATTCAAACAACGAAATTCTTGGGGAACCGCGATCCATTTTGATCCCACATTTGCTATTTGTTGATTATGACCCTTTTTCTTTTTCACTGAAACCATCTTATATTAGAGCCAACCAAAATCCAAAATGTCGAATTCTAATTGTGTGAATTTAATTTCTGAAAACGATTTTCTATTTAGAGAATCAAATTCGAAAAAGAACTTCATTTCTTGATGTCAAAATTGGATATGTAGTATAAAAATAGAGAATCTATTCTCTTTTTCCTTTTCCCCAAAAACCTGATTTGGAGCTTGTGTAATGCTTACTCTCAAACTCTTTGTTTACACCGTAGTGATATTCTTTGTTTCGCTCTTCATCTTCGGATTCCTGTCTAATGATCCAGGGCGTAATCCCGGACGCGAAGAATAAAAAAGAATAAAAAAGGAAGGGGTTGCTTACTTTATTCGTATAAATGTTCTTAGGATTTTTTGATTCCCTGTTACTATTAAAAATAAAGTAAAAGTGTTCGCTAAAGTGAAATTTTAAAGATACCAAGCCATCGACCGAAACGGAAAGAGAGGGATTCGAACCCTCGGTACGAATAACTCGTACACCGGATTAGCAATCCGACGCTTTAATCCACTCAGCCATCTCTCCTAATTGAAAAATAAAATAAAATAAAAAAATAATAATTACTATGTTACATTACACAAAAAATAATGCTTGAAAAAGCCCGTCTTTACTTGATTTTCTATCTTTACTTTCTATATTCTCTTCTAGAGAATATAGAAAGTAAATTGATTATATAGCTCATAGAAAATATAGCTTATAGAATTTCTTTTTTTTTATTGTCTTTTGTCTTCTATTATATAAATAGATATAACTTTTATCAGCAATTCCATTTCTATCATTTTTAGAAAATTAAAATAAAGAAAGCATTCGAAAGAGATAAAATAGAAAAAAATAAAGAAAAGAATATCTCTTTAATTTCGTTCAACGAGGCCTTTTTTATTTCCACTTCCACGGCCTGGCCTGGTCAGTACCCAGCCGGGCCTTTTTTTGTTCTAATGACCCATACCGCTGAACCGTAGAAAGGGTGCGAACCATACCATAAAAAAACGATTTATTTGAATTTGATTTGAAAACCAAAAAATGAAATATTTGTTATTGTATTCAAAGGAACAATAAAAAGAAGGACTATTTCCATTCTTTTGATTGAATCAGGAATCAAAGTTTGTATTTGGCGTGTGGATAAAAGAGCTGCCTATGTTATACTATTGAATTCTCGACGATGAATCGACTTGACAGTCAAATATTGTTATTCATGATATTGATCCCATTCGCTATCATCGAAATGTAATTCATCCCATTGAATTTACAAGCAAAAGGGTTATCATCTCTATGGGATTAAATCCCGAGTTATTGCGAAGTAAAAAAAAAACCAAACGATGAGACTCAAGTAGGATCCAAATCCAATAAAAAAAACATCAATATATCTCGCCGTTTCTGTTAAACTGGGGCAAAATAAAATGGTAGAATTTCATGCCTACTGCTCTCCTTTTCTCTTTTTTCTTTTTCATTTCGATTTCTCATCAACCAGTACCGATTGATGAGAAAGAGACATGTGCGAATTGATACAATTATTGGTATTGGTAGCATGATATTCAGGATTCCAAGAGCTACCGTAGGGGGTCTGTTTTTTTTGACTGCCCCCATCTGTGTATGGACGAGTACCATATCGTTCCCGGGAGCGTATAC